ATAGACTAATCTTACAACTGAATGTTGAAAGAGTAAATATTCGCCCGCGAATTTTTTTTTATTTCTAAATTTTAGTCGATTCGAAATAAAAGGAAAAACAAAATAAAGATTCATTATAGCGTTCTACCAAAACGACATTATCTATAAATAGAATACGTGTTAAATTTTATATTAAACCACAAAAAATTTCTAATTTATAATCGATTAGATCAAATTTCAAAGAATCCCACGATTCCATATATTATTAACCGTGTATTTTTTTTTGTTTAATTATTTAAAATTGTTTAATTCGTGAGGAGCTGGATGAGAAGAAACTCTCGTGTCCGGTTCTGTAGTAGAGATGGATGGAATTGCTAAACAACCATCAACTATAACCCCAAAAGAACCAGATTCCGTAAACAACACAGAGGAAGAATGAAAGGAATATCTTATCGAGGTAATCGTATTTGCTTCGGTAGATATGCTCTTCAAGCGCTTGAACCCGCTTGGATCACATCTAGACAAATAGAAGCAGGGCGGCGAGCAATGACACGAAATGCACGCCGCGGTGGAAAAATATGGGTACGCATATTTCCAGACAAACCTGTTACAGTAAGACCTACAGAAACACGTATGGGTTCGGGGAAAGGATCTCCCGAATATTGGGTAGCTGTCGTTAAACCCGGTAGAATACTTTATGAAATGAGCGGAGTAGCAGAAAATATAGCTAGAAGGGCTATTTCAATAGCGGCATCTAAAATGCCTATACGAACTCAATTCATTCTTTCTGGATAGGAATGTAGAAACAAACGAAAGGGGTTTTTGGGATGAAAAAAAAACAATTGCAGGTTTCTTTTTTTGTTTTGAACAAATAATATTTCTTTTTTTTTTATTTATACCTTTGCATTGAAAAAGAAAAAACCGATAAAAAAAAAATGATATGATTCAACCTCAAACCCATTTGAATGTAGCGGATAACAGCGGGGCCCGAGAATTGATGTGTATTCGAATCATAGGAGCTAGTAATCGACGATATGCTCATATTGGTGACATTATTGTTGCTGTAATCAAGGAAGCAGTACCAAATACACCTCTAGAAAGATCAGAAGTGGTCCGAGCTGTCATTGTACGTACTTGTAAAGAACTCAAACGCGACAACGGTATGATAATACGATATGATGACAACGCTGCGGTTGTTATTGATCAAGAAGGAAATCCAAAAGGAACCCGAATTTTCGGCGCGATCGCCCGGGAATTAAGACAGTTAAATTTCACTAAAATAGTTTCATTAGCACCTGAAGTATTATAGGGGAAGACCTTAATATAGTATTTGAATGAAATTGATTAAATTTATTTAATTAATTAGTAAATTGTTTATCTATCACGTATATATCTTTAATAATTCATAAATATTAAAAAATTCAGAAAAAAAGAAAAAGAGCATGTTGATTATATCAAAATTCGGGGGAAACAAAAATCTTAGTTTATCATGAGTAAAGACACTATTGCTGACATAATAACCTCTATACGAAATGCTGACATGAATAAAAAAAGAACAGTTCGAATACCATCTACTAACATCACTGAAAATATTGTTAAAATCCTTTTACAAGAGGGTTTTATTGAAAACGTGAGAAAACATCAAGAAAGCAATAAATATTTTTTGGTTTTAACCCTACGACATAGAAGAAATAGGAAAGGACCATATAGAACTGTTTTAAATTTAAAACGGATCAGTCGACCCGGTCTACGAATATATTCTAACTATCAACGAATTCCTAGAATTTTAGGCGGAATGGGGGTTGTAATTCTTTCTACTTCTCGAGGTATAATGACAGACCGAAAGGCTCGACTAGAAGGAATCGGCGGAGAAGTTTTGTGTTATATATGGTAATCTTTCTAATAGCCGACACGGTCATATTTGTGAAAAAAGAGAAAGGACAAGTTTATAATATTATCCCTCTTACATTAGTTGATACTTCAAAGCGGTTTTACCTGGAATGAAACAACAAAAATGGATTCATGAGGGTTTAATTACTGAACAACTTACCGATGGTATGTATCTTCCGGATTCGTTTAGATAACAAAAAAATTATTCTGGTTTTTGTTTCGTAAAGGATTTCATGTAGTTTTATACGTATACTACCAGGAAATAGACTAAAAATTGAGGTAAGTCCTTATGATTCAACCAAAGGGCGTATAATTTAGAGACTCCAAAGCAAAGACTTGAATGATTAGGCGGTTTTTTCAATTTCAACATTCTTTCGTGAGGATACAATTCGAAATTCAAAATTTCAAGAAACTTATTTTCTTCCAATAAGTAGATTCGGAATTAAAAAAAGGAATGACAAATATGAAAATAAGGGCCTCCGTTCGTAAAATTTGTGAAAAATGTCGATTGATCCGTAGGCGGGGACGAATTATAGTAATTTGTTCTAACCCGAGACATAAACAAAGACAAGGATAATCTTTCTAAAACAAAAAGACTCTCGAAATCTAAAGGACCCGATGTACAGATGTA